GATACAGAAGAAAGGGTTCAGGAATTACTAAATATGGGACTATAGGGGCGCATTCAATCGTCAAAAAGGAGGATGTGATTGAGTATCGAGGGGTCAAAAAGGTTAAGCCAAAATACGAAATGAAAGTAGATCGATTTTTTTTCATTCCCGAGGAAGTGCATATTTTATCCGAATCTTCTTCCATAATGGTACGGAACAATAGTATCATTGGAGTAGATACCCAAATCACTTTAAATACAAGAAGCCAAGCGGGTGGATTGGTCCGAGTGGAGAGAAAAAAAAAAAGGATTGAACTGAAAATTTTTTCTGGGAATATCTATTTTCCCGGAGAAAGAGATAAGATATCTCGACACAGTGGCATCTTGATACCACCAGGAACGGGCAAAACAAACTCTAAGGAATCAAAAAAATTGAAAAATTGGATCTATGTCCAACGGATCACACCTACCAAGAAAAAGTATTTTGTTTTGGTTCGACCTGTAACCCCATATGAAATATCGGACGGTATAAATTTAGCAACACTCTTCCCCCAGGATCCGTTTCGGGAAAAAGATAATATGCAACTTCGAGTTGTCAATTATATCCTTTATGGAAATGGCAAACCGACTCGGAGAATTTCTGACACAAGTATTCAACTAGTTCGGACTTGTTTAGTGTTGAATTGGGACCAAGACAACAAAAGTTCTTCCGCCGAAGAGGTCTGTGCTTCCTTTGTTGAAGTAAGGACAAACGGTCTGATTAGAGATTTCCTAAAAATCGACTTAGTGAAATCCCATATTTTGTATATCAGAAAAAGAAATGATTCGTCGGGTTCAGGATTGATTTCGGATAATAGGTCAGATCATACCAATAAAAATCCGTTTTATTCCATTTATTCCAACGAAAGGATTCAACAATCATTTAGCCAAAATCACGGAACTATTCATACGCTCTTGAACAGAAATAAGGAATCCAAATCTTTGATAATTTTGTCATCATCTAATTGTTTTCGCATGGGCCCATTCAACGATGTAAAATATCACAATGTGATAAAACAATCAATTAAAAAAGATCCTATAATTCCAATTAAGAATTTATTGGGTCCTTTAGGAACAGCCCCTCAAATTGCGAATTTTTATTCATCATTTTACCCTTTAATAACTCATAATCAGACCTCGGTAGCGAAATATTTGCAGCTTGACAATTTTAAACAGACTTTTCAAGTACTTAACTATTATTTAATAGCTGAAAATGGGAGAATTTATAATTTCGATCCATGCCGTAACATCGTTTTGAATGCAGTCAATTTGAATTGGTATTTTCCCCATCATCATTATCATCATAATTATTGTGAAGAAACGTCCACAATAATTAGTCTTGGGCAGTTTATTTGTGAAAATGTATGTATAACCAAAAGCGGACCACACCTAAAATCGGGTCAAGTTTTTATTGTTCAAGTTGATTCTATAGTAATAAGATCGGCTAAGCCTTATTTGGCGACTCCGGGAGCAACTGTCCATGGGCATTATGGAGAAATCCTTTACCAAGGAGATACGTTAGTTACATTTATATATGAAAAATCGAGGTCTGGTGATATAACGCAGGGTCTTCCAAAAGTGGAACAAGTGTTAGAAGTGCGTTCAATTGATTCAATATCGATGAACCTAGAAAAGAGAGTTGAGGGTTGGAACGAATGTATAACAAGAATTCTTGGAATTCCTTGGGGATTCGTGATTGGTGCTGAGCTAACTATAGTGCAAAGCCGTCTCTCTTTGGTTAATAAGATCCAAAAGGTTTATCGATCTCAGGGGGTACAGATCCATAATAGGCATATAGAAATTATTGTACGTCAAATAACATCAAAAGTATTAGTTTCAGAAGATGGAATGTCTAATGTTTTTTTACCCGGGGAACTGATTGGATTATTGCGAGCGGAACGAACGGGGCGTGCTTTAGAAGAAGCGATTTGGTATCGAGTCGTCTTATTGGGAATAACGAGAGCATCTCTGAACACTCAAAGTTTTATATCTGAAGCAAGTTTTCAAGAAACTGCTCGAGTTTTAGCAAAAGCGGCTCTCCGGGGTCGTATCGATTGGTTGAAAGGCTTGAAAGAGAACGTTGTGTTAGGGGGTATGATACCCGCTGGTACCGGATTCAAAGGATTAGTGCACCGGTCACGGCAACATAACAACATTCTTTTGGAAACAAAAAAAAATAATTTCTTCGGGCGAGAAATGAGAGATATTTTCTTCCACCACAGAGAATTATTTGACTCTTGCATTTCAAACAATTTACATGATACATCAGGCCGCTCTTTTATAGGTATAGAATTTAATGATTCTTAAGATAAGAGGAGTGGATTCGTCCTTTTAAGTATTTATTTTGTTGTAGTCATTTGAGTTGTTAAGATTTGTTAATTTGTTAATAGTAATAATTGTTAAGATTTGTTAGTTTGTTAATAGTAATAAAGAGAATAGCGAATAGAAAGTAATGGCTTGGCTCGTGGATAAACGACCAATCCCCGGTAGAAGAGAAGGTTCCATTGGAACTATTATTTATTTCAGGGTGTCTTGTCTCTCTTTTTTTTTTAAGTAAAAAAAAAGAGATAGAGAGAGGAAGTGTGAAGAGAAATGGCAAGAAGATATTGGAACATAAATTTGGAAGAGATGTTGGAAGCAGGAGTTCATTTTGGTCATGGTACTAGGAAATGGAATCCTAGAATGGCGCCATATATCTCTGCAAAACGTAAGGGTATTCATATTACAAATCTGACTAGAACTGCTCGTTTTTTATCAGAAGCTTGTGATTTACTTTTTGATGCAGCAAGTAAGGGAAAACAATTCTTAATTGTTGGTACCAAAAATAAAGCAGCTGATTCGGTGGCGCGGGCTGCAATAAAGGCTCGGTGTCATTATGTTAATAAAAAATGGCTCGGTGGTATGTTAACAAATTGGCCCACTACAGAAACGAGGCTTCATAAGTTCAGGGACTTGAGAACAGAACAAAAGACGGGGGGACTCAATCGTCTTCCGAAAAGAGATGCAGCTATGTTGAAGAGACAATTATCTCGCTTGCAAACATATCTGGGCGGGATTAAATATATGACGAGATTGCCTGATATTGTAATCATCGTTGATCAGCAAGAAGAATATACGGCTCTTCGAGAATGTATCACTTTGGGAATTCCAACAATTTGTTTAATCGATACAAATTGTGATCCCGATCTCGCAGATATTTCGATTCCAGCAAATGATGACGCTATAGCTTCAATTCGATTAATTCTTAACAAATTAGTAGTCGCAATTTGTGAGGGTCGTTCTAGCTATATACGAAATCCTTGATTAATAATAAATTAATAATAAGATAAATAAATTATTTTTTGGAACTACATAGATCTATGGAATCGGTTACTATATCCTGAATCGCACAAAAGAGATAAAAAACCGTAAATATTGTGTGATTAGTTTAGTCGGTGTCAAAAATATAGAATTTGAGTAGGCAAGAGAAGATTGAATCAAAATAATTCCTTTTTTTTTAAGTAAAGTTCTATTTCTGTCAGAGGTCAATATGAATGGTATATCATGTTCCATCAACGCACTAAACGGGTTATACGATATCTCTGGTGTGGAAGTAGGCCAACATTTCTATTGGCAAATAGGAGGTTTCCAAGTCCATGCCCAAGTACTTATTACTTCTTGGGTTGTAATTGCTATCTTATTAGGTTCCGCCCTTATCGCTGTTCGGAATCCACAAACCATTCCAACCGCCGGTCAAAATTTCTTCGAATATGTTCTTGAATTCATTCGAGACGTGAGCAAAACTCAGATTGGAGAAGAATATGGCCCATGGGTTCCCTTTATTGGAACTATGTTTCTATTTATTTTTGTTTCTAACTGGTCGGGTGCTCTTTTACCTTGGAAAATTATACAATTACCTCATGGAGAGTTAGCCGCACCCACGAATGATATAAATACTACTGTTGCTTTAGCTTTACTCACGTCAGTAGCATATTTCTATGCGGGTCTTTCCAAAAAAGGATTAGGGTATTTCAGTAAATACATTCAACCAACTCCAATTCTTTTACCCATTAACATTTTAGAGGATTTCACAAAACCCTTATCACTTAGTTTTCGACTTTTCGGGAATATATTAGCTGATGAATTAGTAGTTGTTGTTCTTGTTTCTTTAGTACCTTCAGTCGTTCCTATACCTGTCATGTTCCTTGGATTATTTACAAGTGGGATTCAAGCTCTTATTTTTGCAACTTTAGCTGCGGCTTATATAGGCGAATCCATGGAAGGTCATCATTGACTAGTTTTTGTTTTGGAAATAGTATAGCCCTTTTTTTTAGCTTAGCTTAGTCCAATGCAAATACGACGATCTAGAGTAATAACAAAAAAGATTACGATATTAGAGAATTCTAATAAAAAAAGGAAAGAGATCTAATCTAAAAGATCTTTTTCCTAAAATTCTGGTTTGGTCCATCTTTTTATTACTTATATTTATATCATATTTACCTTCAATCAATATTATCTTTATATTGATATTGTTTTTGTTTATTCAATTTCAATATTACGAGTCCTAATTAGAATAGGAATTCGTATGGTATCAACAATTTAGGGTCTATGATTTTAAAAAAGCTGTTTTTTCTATAGAATGATTCCCGTTTGAGCCGATTTCATTCAATTCAATGATTGACCAAAAGAAAATTTTATTTTAAGAAATAATAAAATAAATTGCATGAACTTAGCTCAATCAAATACTGATATTGATTTTTTATTTTTATGCAATGATTTGGTCTAATAAATTCGTCCATTTAGATTGTATCCATGTGAGATAATGATAAATAAAAGGAAGAGACAAATGGACAAAAAACGATATTAAAAAAAATGATTAGGAAAAAATAAAAAAAGGGGGGGTAGAATTAGGTATATGGAATCTAATGGCTATAAGCCAGCTCTTGTCTATCCTTTGAGGAATAATTCTAGAATCCAATTGAATCTAAGATATGAAAGATTGGT